TTATATATATACGAAATACAAAATTTCGTATAAAAAAATGAGTCTTTTTGGTTACAATAAATAACAAAAGGAGGTTTTTCAATGCGAGATCTAAAAACATATCTCTCCGCGGCCCCATTATTAAGTACGCTAGGGTTCTGTGCTGAAACATATAATAATAAGAAAAAGGAAAAGACTTATTATATATATACGAAATACAAAATTTCGTATAAAAAAATGAGTCTTTTTGGTTACAATAAATAACAAAAGGAGGTTTTTCAATGCGAGATCTAAAAACATATCTCTCCGCGGCCCCAGTATTAAGTACGCTATGGTTCGGGGCTTTAGCAGGCCTATTGATAGAGATTAATCGTTTTTTCCCGGATGCGTTGACATTCCCCTTTTTTTCATTCTAATTATTGACATCGGGGGGTGAAGAAAATTCGAGATACAATCAAATATCTATGACTAAATTGCCCCCCCCTTTTTTCTCTTTTTTATTTCTTATTTTTAGAATAAGGGACGAAAGAGAAAGAATAGAAGTGGATTCGGCGTCTGCGAGGCTGGGGTTCAAACTCGAATAAAATTCATATTAATAAGGGCGTGGGGATAGAGTAGTAAAATGTGGGTCTAGGGCAAGAATGCAAGATCTTTAATTGAAATGCGGTCCTTCAAATAGAAATAGAGTTTATAGATCATTATCTTACTTATTATTTACTATGGCTTTGATTGATTATTACTTTATTGATTTTGATCTTTTAGAGTTGGATTTCAAGTTAAGTAACTTCTCTTTTTTTCTTCCTTTCGAATCAAAATAGAAGAGTTGAGTAAATCAAAAATCCAAGGGAGGTTCATGGCCAAGAGGAAAGATGCGCGAATAACGGTAATTTTGGAATGTACTAGTTGTATGCGAAATAGTGTTAAGAAGGTACCAACGGGCATTTCCAGATATATTACTCAAAAGAATCGGCACAATACGCCGAATCGATTAGAATTGAGAAAATTCTGTCCCTATTGTTACAAACATATGATTCATGGGGAAATAAAGAAATAGATCGAACGACGTATGTCTTATCCCTGAAAAGGGAAAGATGACATTATATAGAACATATTTAAATTAAAATATAATAGAATCCTATTGGGGGTTAAGATGACAATTAAGAAATAGGATTTTCAGGATAAGAAATAAACTAAACAAACAAACCATGGATAAATCCAAGCGACCTTTTCTTAAATCCAAGCGATCTTTTCGTAGGCGGTTGCCCCCGATTCAATCGGGGGATCGAATTGATTATAGAAACTTGAGTTTAATTAGTCGATTTATTAGTGAACAAGGAAAAATATTATCTAGGCGGGTGAATAGATTGACCTTGAAACAACAACGATTAATTACTATAGCTATAAAACAAGCTCGTATTTTATCTTTGTTACCTTTTCTCAATAATGAGAAACAGTTTGAAAGAACCGGGCCGGCCGCTAGAGCTGCAGGCCTTAGAACCAGAAATAAATAAGCTTATTCTTTGTTCACTTGAATCAGAATTCCAACCCGAACCCAAACGCAAATTGGTGTTTTGGTCGACAAATCCGAGAATCCAGATTTGATTATCGGGTCGTAACAAAAAAACGAATCTAAAAAAGATTTTTTATTGAACGTGTTCATGCATTTTGACTACTTTAACATATTTTTTCATAGTAATTTGACCCCACCTTCCCGGAGTTCATTCTCCGGGGAACTCCATTTAAATTATTCCAGTGTATTCTTTACAATCTGCTTCTTTTCTGATTTCGTTGGAAATCATATAAAGACAATTCCGATTTGATATAGCTATTTGAGCTAGTATTTTACGATTAATAACTAACCGTCTATTGTATAAATCATGTATTAATTTACTATAACTATAAGATACCCCCCCTTCTCGAATTACTGCGTTTATACGAGCGATCCACAACCGACGAAAATTTCTCTTTTGATTGTCCCTATCGCGATGAGCCGAAACCAAAGCTCTTATTTTCTGTTGAGTAATAGTTCGAGTAAGTCTTGAATGGGCCCCCCGAAAACTTGATGCAAATAAACGAATTTTTGTTCTACGTCTCCGAGCTATATATCCGCGTTTAATTCTGGTCATTGAATAAATAAAACTTTGACGAATAACTAATCGATTTCTTTTCTTTCAGTTATCCTTTTCCCCGCCCTGGTCTATTAATAACCAAACGGATTTTTCCAATGTATAAAATACAAATTCCAATGGCTTCGGCTACTATAACCTTCCCGACCACGATTTTTATTTTTTAGGTATTTGACTGTGAAATACAAAAGAAATAAGAAAAAATAATAAATTTTCTTTTGCTAGGTGTTAAAAATAAAGTCAATAAAAAAAATATAAATTAAATGGATAAAGAAATCGTGGGTTACATCGTTTCTATGGTTACTTCTTAAACGGCGAGGTCTTCTCTATACACCGGAGCCTTTCTTCATTTAATCAATGTTTTTGGTAACTTGTATAGTTCACACCACGCTATTTGGCTCTACCCAGAAATTATCCAGTAACAGGTCTTTCACAACGAGACCCACCTATACAGTAACGGTATTTAATTTTGAAAGTTAGCCGGGTAGCTGACCCTCGTAGTCCGTTCTTGACCGGGTGATAACTTCATTTTTATGTTTTTTTGAATTTCAATAAGATTTCCTCCGCTTAATGGATAACCATTTGTTACCAATGGAGAATTGGTTATCATCTTAAATTCAGGTGGTTGGATTTGCAACAACGGAAACCATAAACTTTATCCACAATTAGGGGGATCAATTTGCTTATTTTTAGATAGTGAATGGAGTTCCTTCTTCCATTCTATCCTATTTACTGGTATTGATCATTTATGCTGGAAAGCGGTTTTTTGCTTTTTTGTGTCAGTTCATGATCTAAACGAGCCGCACATACACCCTAGTACATGTTCCTCGGCGCTGAGGGCAGCCCCCAAGGGCGGGGGATTTCGTGACATTTCGAATTGGCTGTCTTGTATTTCTAATAAGTTGTTTAATAGTTGGCATGTTGAATTATATACCTATAAGGGCTGGTTTAGATTGATCCTAACCGGGATTATTATGAATTTTTCATATTTAATAGAATAGTAACCTCGGATTTAAAATCTTAAATCATGGATTTGCACAAAAGACATTTTTTTCACCCAACTGCTACAAGATCAACAATTCCATAAGCTTTGGCTTCTGTTGCTGACATAAAAACGTCCCTTTCCATGTCTTCCGATACAACCCATAAGGGTTTACCCGTCCTTTGTACATAAACCCTTGTGAGGGTTTCTCGTAGTTTCAGCAGTTCTTCCGCTTCCAGGATAAATTCGCCCGTTTGCGCCTCATAAAAAGAACTAGCGGGTTGATGGATCATTACCCTGATGATATAAGGGTTCTCTATCTGGTGTGATGAAACGAGCCGAAAAGAAAGATAACGAATAATAGGAAAAAAAAGATAGAATTGAACAACCGTACGGGCATCATCTTTTGTGCATTGCATACGGCTCTACAATCAAATTGACCCTTAACTTTTTATCTTTCTTGAATAGAAAAATAAAAATAGAATCTATCAACCCCAGATGGGAAAATGGTCAAATTACCACCCTTTCTTTCGGAGGAGTTAAAAAAATACTATGGCGGTTCCGTTGCTTTATATTTTAAAACGTATTCTTTTTTTGTCTTTGATTCAGCAATCCCAAAGTTTCTTTTTGATCCAACCAAAAAAGGGAAAATCTTATTTTTTTCGCACTCTTTTTTTATACCATAAATATTGTTAAGAGCCCGCGAGTATGAAAATGAAAAAGTTTGTGACGCTGAATTAGACTTCCGATAGATAAGAGAAAATCGGAAATGCCTTTATATCTCATACTACTCTCTCGATACATAATTGAATGAAAAAAAAGAATATATAATTTTTTTCATATCGAATTCGAAGTGCCATGCTATTATTACTTAATATTCATATGGCGAAGGCATAGTTTTCTTTTTTCTTTCAAATAAAAAAACCTCATTGGCGCCAAGCGTGAGGGAATGCAAGACGTTTGGTAATTTCTCCTCCAACTAGGATAAAGGATCCCATTGACGCGGCTAATCCCATGCATATTGTATGGACCTCTGGTCCCACAAACTGCATAGTATCATAAATAGCTACTCCTGGTATTACCCACCCGCCCGGAGAGTTTATAAACAAAAACAAATCTTTGGTACCATCCTCGATACTGAGATATACCATAAGACCAATAAGTTGATTCGAGATCTCACTATCAACTTCTTGGCCTAAAAAAAGCAATCTTTCTCGATAAAGTCGGTTGAGTAGGGTAAAATTGTATCCCTTAGGAACCGTACATGCACCTTTTGATGCATACGGTTCAAAAAAATTGCGAAAAAAGAATCAATGGTTAGATTTGAATCCCCTTTCTTTTTTTATAATAGAAAAAGTCAATAAACTTATCGAATTAACTTTTCATTGATGTATTGTTTCATCGAGATTCAATGGTTAGATTTGAATCCCCTTTCTTTTTTTATAATAGAAAAAGTCAATAAACTTATCGAATTAACTTTTCATTGATGTATTGTTTCATCGAGATTCAATCCAAACCGCGATGGTATTTTCTTGTTCCTGAATGGGTCTCTTTAATCTTTTTAGGTTTATGCTCTACTCCGGGTAAAGATCCGCCCGACTTTTATTTGCACATATAGGACAAATCTTCCCATCACCATTTCTTTTTTTATGACTTTACAAATAACAAACAAGAATCTTTTATGATACACGTAGTAATCATAGATCTATTTATTACCAATTGGGTTTTTTCTAAACGGAGCCTGGATACTTCATTTTTTTAGTCCAACCAAAGCCAACCATAAATTATTATAATTGATAGATAATAGTACTATGAATTCCCCAAAACAATGCATCTAATTGCACTTCACGCTCCAATTTTTTGATGATTCAATTTTTGTTTCTTGGGCGAAACAGAGGATATCTCGGTCGGGGGAGAAAACGGGGAAATCCCATATGACCCAATATATCTGACAAGCCGCACTATACGTCAACCCAAGATGCATCTTCCTCTCCAGGACTTCGGAAAGGTACTTTTGGAACACCAATAGGCATGAATTTAAAGAAAAAAGAACTAAATACTATATTTCACTTTGGTGTGGAAACGTAACAATATGATTTTACTGTCTTTATAATATTGGCTCTATCATATTTATTTTATCCATAGATTAGAAAAATTCAGAAAGAAAAAATAAATAAAGGAAACTTTTTATGAATAGGTCTTTCTAATAATAAATAAGGAGGGGCACGTTTACTCATAGAAATTGATCCCCCATTGCGTATTGGTACTTATCGAGTATAGAATAAATCTGCTTCTCTTTGTTCCTACGAACAGAATAGAAAAAATATTCATCTAACCCTTGTTATGAAATAATCTTCCGAACTAAAGGGTGTCCATAAGATAGTCATAGTATATTTTTCCAACGCAATAAAGTTACGTAGTGTTTATTTTGTCTTTGATATAAGGGGTATTTTCCATGGGTTTGCCTTGGTATCGTGTTCATACCGTTGTATTGAATGATCCCGGCCGGTTGCTTTCCGTCCATATAATGCATACAGCTCTGGTTGCTGGTTGGGCGGGCTCGATGGCTCTGTATGAATTAGCTGTTTTTGATCCTTCTGACCCTGTTCTTGATCCGATGTGGAGACAGGGTATGTTCGTTATACCCTTCATGACTCGTTTAGGAATAACCAATTCATGGGGAGGTTGGAGTATTACAGGAGGGACTGTAACGAATCCGGGGGTTTGGAGTTACGAAGGTGTAGCCGGGGCACATATTGTGTTTTCCGGCTTATGCTTTTTGGCAGCTATCTGGCATTGGGTTTATTGGGATCTAGAAATATTTTGTGATGAACGTACAGGAAAACCTTCTTTGGATTTGCCCAAGATCTTTGGAATTCATTTATTTCTCTCCGGGGTGGCTTGCTTTGGTTTTGGTGCATTTCATGTAACGGGCTTGTACGGTCCTGGAATATGGGTATCCGATCCTTATGGACTAACGGGAAAAGTACAACCTGTAAATCCGTCGTGGGGCGTGGAGGGTTTTGATCCTTTTGTTCCGGGAGGAATAGCCTCTCATCATATTGCAGCAGGTACATTGGGCATATTATCGGGTTTATTCCATCTTAGCGTCCGCCCGCCACAACGTCTATACAAAGGGTTGCGTATGGGAAATATTGAAACCGTACTCTCTAGTAGTATCGCAGCTGTCTTTTTTGCGGCTTTTGTTGTTGCTGGAACTATGTGGTACGGTTCAGCAACGACCCCTATCGAATTATTTGGTCCCACTCGTTATCAATGGGATCAGGGTTACTTCCAGCAAGAGATATATCGAAGAGTTAGCGCCGGGCTAGCAGAAAAGAAAAGTTTCTCAGAAGCCTGGTCGAAAATTCCCGAAAAATTAGCTTTTTATGATTATATTGGTAATAATCCAGCAAAAGGAGGGTTATTCAGGGCAGGCTCAATGGATAGCGGAGATGGAATAGCGGTTGGGTGGTTAGGACACCCCATCTTTAGGGATAAAGAAGGGCGTGAGCTTTTTGTACGCCGTATGCCTACGTTTTTTGAAACATTCCCGGTCGTTTTGGTCGACGGCGATGGAATTGTTAGAGCTGATGTTCCTTTTCGAAGGGCAGAATCGAAGTATAGTGTTGAACAAGTAGGTGTAACCGTTGAGTTCTATGGTGGCGAACTCAATGGAGTCAGTTATGGTGAGCCCGCTACTGTGAAAAAATATGCTAGGCGCGCCCAATTAGGTGAAATTTTTGAATTAGATCGCGCGACTTTGAAATCAGATGGTGTTTTTCGTAGCAGTCCGAGGGGTTGGTTTACTTTTGGACATGCTTCGTTTGCTTTGCTCTTCTTCTTCGGACACATTTGGCATGGTGCTAGAACCTTGTTCAGAGATGTTTTTGCCGGTATTGACCCAGATTTGGATGCTCAAGTAGAGTTTGGAGCATTCCAAAAACTTGGGGATCCAACTACAAGAAAACAGGCAGTCTGATACAAGACCGCCGCTTTGGCATTTTTCCCCTCTATTTTCTTTTTGAAGGGAAGTTTACATTTTACATAGAATTAGAGTACTTTGAATCGTTGTTTTTTGACTCGAGATGATTTCCAAAATGAAAAAAAAACAAACAGGTTAGGGAAGTTATAATTGTAAACCGCAATCGGATTTATGGAAGCATTGGTTTATACATTTCTTTTAGTATCGACTCTAGGGATAATTTTTTTCGCTATCTTTTTTCGAGAACCACCTAAAGTTCCAACTAAGAAATGATTTTTCATGATCTCAGTTGAAGTAACGAGCCTCCCCATAATAGGGGGCTCGTTACTTCAACTAGTCCCCATGTTCCTCGAACGGATCTCTTAGTTGTTGAGAAGGTTGCCCAAAAGCGCTATATAAGGCGTACCCGGTAAAACTTATAAGTAAAC